AATCATATACCTTATTGAGATAGGTAATCCAAAAGAATTCCCCCTCTGAGAACCGTATATGAGAATTTCATCTCGTACGGCTCAAGCAGAAACACACAAATACTGATTTCAACGGATATGTAATAGAAAGTTCAAAACTTCTTAGCCACTTGATTCGATTTGCCCCAAAGATAGGAAGTAACAAAAATCCGGAATCTCTTCTTTGTGATGATAATGCCAAAAATATCAAGTTGGCTCATCCGTCTTTCTTTATGTTGATCGGTACAGGCCTCTTGAATCTTCTCTTTCCTATTTTTTTATTTGTTATTTGATTTGTTATTTTTTTGTGCGTAATGCAGATTAACAATAGTTTTGCTATTGATAGGAATTCCCTTGTTGAGACCCTATGAATCAATTGAAACCTCAGATTCATACTAGAACCACGATGATTTAATCAAGCAAAGCCTCAAGCTAAACTCAAAGGTTCTCTGAGTAAGAACCGTTTGATGATCACTTATTCAATGAATGGATGTAATGACTCAACAAAATCTAGAGAAACATTTGTCCTTTGTTCAAACTGAAAGAAGAAAAATCGTTTGATTTAGGAAATACCTATTTGAATTTTTTTTGAGTCCGGTTGCGAAGTCTGAATAGTAAATAGTAGGTATGAATCATAGTTCAAATATTTCTTTTCTTGATCTATTCTATATATTCCGTGCTCCAGATACTAGAATAAATATCCGACGAGTTAGAATCATCTTGATAGAGATGACAGGCCCATTTTCTGTATTATCAATAGGATCAATTATAACAAGTCACACACTCATATTCCGGAAATACCGAAACAAATAAATCTCACGGTCGAACTACCAGAATGGTCTAGAAATCCGAGTCTTTCTTAAGTAAAGTAATTTTTTTGATTGAAAAACTGGGACTTTCTAGTTCTTATGAACCTAACTCATTGAAATTCCATCCAGTAAAACGGAAGAATTATAAATTTCCAAAATAATAGATAGGAATATCGCAAATAGAGCCATTGCGACCCCCATAAGTGGTGTAGTCCCCCAGCCCGGTGCTACTTTACCATATTCCGAATTCAATGGTTTCAATAAATTCCCTACAGTAGTTCGTCTTGGCCCAGATCTAGAACTACCCTCAACGGTTTGTGTAGCCATAAAATACTATTCCTTGGTTGAGATCTGTTGACTTTGTATACCATTCCGTTGTAGTTGTAAATAAACGATCTTATCGTAGATCATTGTGATCTTGAAATTATCTAAAAATGGAAACAGCAACCCTAGTCGCCATCTCCATATCTGGTTTACTTGTAAGCTTTACTGGGTACGCCTTATATACCGCTTTTGGGCAACCCTCTCAACAACTAAGAGATCCATTCGAAGAACACGGGGACTAGTTGAAGTAATGAGTCTCCCATATTGGGAGGCTCATTACTTCAATTTAGATAATGAAAAATTATTTCATTTTTTAGTTTTAGTCGGAACCTTAGGCGGTTCTCGAAAAAAGATAGCGAAAAAAATTATCCCTAAAGTCGAGACTAAAAGGAATGTATAAACCAATGCTTCCATAGATTCGATCGTGGTTTACAATTATAGCTTCCACACCTATTCATTTGGGATCATTTACCATATAAAGAAAAGTAAAGAGTCAAAGAATAAATGGTGATTCAAATCAAGATTTCTCCGGTACCTTATGTCAAATCAAAAAAAATAGAGGCGAAAGATACCAGAGCAATGTTGTATCAGACTACTTGTCTCCTTGTAGTTGGATCCCCAAGTTTTTGAAATGTTCCAAATTCCACTTGAGCATCCAAATCTGGATCAATACCAGCAAAAACATCTCTGAACAAGGTTCTAGCACCATGCCAAATGTGTCCAAAAAAGAAGAGCAAAGCAAACGTAGCATGCCCAAAAGTGAACCAACCCCTTGGACTGCTACGAAAAACACCATCGGATTTCAAAGTAGCCCGATCTAATTCAAAAATTTCACCTAATTGGGCACGTCTAGCGTATTTTTTTACAGTAGCAGGATCACCATAACTAACTCCATTGAGTTCGCCACCATAGAACTCGACAGTTACACCTACTTGTTCAACACTATATTTTGATTCTGCCCTTCTAAAAGGAACATCGGCTCTCACAATTCCGTCTCCATCTACTAAAACTACCGGAAATGTTTCAAAAAAAGTAGGCATACGACGTACAAAAAGCTCGCGCCCTTCTTTATCTCTAAAGACGGGGTGTCCTAACCATCCAACAGCTATTCCATCCCCGTTGTCCATTGAACCTGCTCTGAATAATCCCCCTTTTGCCGGATTATTACCAATGTAATCATAAAAAGCTAATTTTTCGGGAATTTTAGACCAAGCTTCCGATAAACTCAGATTTTCGGCTAGTCCGGCGCTAACTCTTCGATATATTTCTTGCTGAAAGTATCCCTGATCCCACTGATAACGAGTGGGACCAAATAATTCGATTGGAGTAGTTGCTGAACCATACCACAT